TCATATAGGAATTTTTTAGAAGTGGATTTGTTGGATTGGTTCATCAATAGTGTTCGGTCAGAATCCCTTTTTGACTCTGCGCCATTGATTCCACTATTATTAGTGAGCAATAATGGAAAAATTCCTTCATCAAGATAGGGGACATAATTCACATGGATATAGTAAGTCTTGCTTGGGCTGCTTTAATGGTAGTCTTTACATTTTCCCTTTCACTCGTAGTATGGGGAAGAAGTGGGCTCTAAAGGTACTACTAATTGAGTTGAGGAATCAAACTCTATCAATTGTTTTATAGGTCGTTCTGCAAGGCGGTTTGAACTCTTTCAAAAGAAAAAAATCGAATATCTATCTTCATTTTGAAATTCCATTGGATTCTAGTGGAATAATGTATTATATGACTAAGACTCTTTCAATCAAAGAGATATTTCACGGATTCCCATGTTTGTGTTTCGAAAGGAAAGGGATACAGATGATAGAAAATTGAGTCCAACTTAATTCTTCCTAACTTTTCTATTTCAATGAATGGGCTCTTACCAGAATGATAGATGGATACTGAGGAAGACCCGATCCCCTTTTCTTTCCCTTTTTACTCTTCAAAAGGAAGTCGTTTTGTTAAGTGTATACGCACTTTATATGAGAAAGAATATAAACATAGTGGTTGTCTAACGGGATACTATGCATAATAAAATAAGATCTTGCCTTAGGGACGTCACATATTGCGCACTTTCCTTTTTTGATTATTTTCTATTATTTTTTTTCCTTTTCTTTTCGGAATTTTTATTTTATCGACACATTTCATATCATGGTTCAACCGTTAAAAATCTGTGAGGTTTCCTCTTCGAAATCCGAAGAAGTGCCCACAGAACTCCTGTCAATGGCTCAATCAATTATTTCTTTGGAATGCTAAAAAAAATGACTATTTGATTTTATTAATATATGCCCATATTGTTTTTCCTGCATTGATTTGATTCTTTCGATAGATCCTGAAATTCATATTGTAAATAATCAAAAATCTAGAAATTTGAACTATAAGAGTCAGACAATTATTTCAGATTGCTCGAAACAAATAGATGTATCAAAGAAATAGAATTGGGTCCTATGTCCATTCCATATATGGAATGAATGGAATTGATATCTACATATATGAAGATAATATTGTAGATTTATTTATATTTAGCCTCTATCTTTATTAGATTATAAAGTACAACTTTCTTTATACGCTGTATAACTTTATACACTACAATAACACTAATAGATAGTATGGTAAGAAAGAAGGGTTCATCTATTTCTTTCTTACCGTACTATCGAATCTCATAGAATACTGCCGATTATAGTCCGCTCATTTCATTTAAGACGCAAAATTCGAATCCTTTTCATTTGATTTCTTTAACCATTAATTAATCATTTTGACTTACGGTTTTTACGTAAATGATAAGTAGAAACGCAGTAGGGACTAGAATGAACAGTGCAGTAGCAATAAATGCAAGAATATTGACTTCCATAATCTCATCGTTTTTTTACTTCAAAATAACTCGGGATTTAATCCCATAGAGATAATAAATCTTTCTCCTGTCAATTCAATGAATGAATTCCCTCTCGATGATCTTGAAATCAGATCAATATCATGAATAACAATATCTGAGCTATCAAATCAATTCGTCGTCAAGAATTGAATAGTATAACATAGGAAGATCTTTTATCCATACCGAATCCAAAATTTCTTTATTTCTCATTCTTTTCTGTTCTTTATCTATAACCTACCCTACGTCCTCCTTATACAATCATCGGATAAAGTATCGTCTGACCACCCGTCCGTTTCCATTAGTCACAAACCCCCAACAAACAATCGAAGCGAAGTGGAAAAAGAAAGGAGTTACGTTCTAAACTCCGTTTTTTTTAATGATCTAGTTTTCTTGGAAGACAAAGAAGTGTGATAAAGAGGAGTCCCGGGATAAAGGATGTAATATTCCATCAAACTAACTATTTGAGTTTGGGGTTTGTTCGTTCTTCGACGAGCCCTCTAAAAAAATATCAAAATAGGAAGGAAAAGTGGATTTATTCACCTGCTACTTGCTAAGCTAAAAGGGGTGGGATCTTTAATTGATCTTTATTTTTCTTTTACCCCCCTTCCTTAGGTTATTCGTACTGGGATACCTATACCAAAAGCTCAGCGTACAATTTGAATGAAATAGATTTTTCAACTTCACATTAGTAATTGCGGTTACACAAACAAAACAGAAGTCAGAAGGGGGGATTTTTGAATCTGGAAAAGTATTCTATCAGGGAAATTCTGTTAATGTGAAATTCATTTTGTATTGTACAAGAAATGAATTCAATAATTGTACTAAATATGTCTTTCTCCTACCAATCTGTAGGAGTTGAAATAATGAAAATCCCCCTATTTATTTGATGAGAAATGCGAAATGCCAAAGGAAAGAAAAAAGAACCCCCTTGGGAATGAAATTCTGCCCACTGTGCCCCCTTTAACAGAAAAGGGAGAGAT